GTTCATGTAGCTTAATACACTAAAGCAAAGCACTGAAAATGCTTAGATGGATTATTAATCCCATAAACATAAAGGTTTGGTCCTGGCCTTATAATTAATTGAAGGTATAGTTACACATGCAAAACTCCATGCGCCAGTGTCAAATCCCTAGGGTTTCAAATTGAACTCTAAGGAGAGGGTATCAAGCACATTATTATAGCTAAAGACACCTTGCCTAGCCACGCCCCCACGGGACTCAGCAGTGATAAAAATTAAGCAATGAACGAAAGTTTGACTTAGTAATACCTTACATAGGGTTGGTAAATCTCGTGCCAGCCACCGCGGTCATACGATTAACCCAAACTAATTATTTTCGGCGTAAAACGTGTTATAAGCCTAAAACAATAGAATTAAAACCCAACTAATATGTGAAAATTCATAGTTGGCATTAAACTCAGTAACGAAAGTAATTCTAATACTTTTAATATACACGATAGCTAAGACCCAAACTGGGATTAGATACCCCACTATGCTTAGCCCTAAACCTGAGGGGTTAAATAACAAAACCCTTTGCCTGAGAACTACTAGCCACAGCTTAAAACTCAAAGGACTTGGCGGTACTTTATATCCATCTAGAGGAGCCTGTTCTATAATCGATAAACCCCGCTATACCTCACCATCCCTTGCTAATTCAGCCTATATACCGCCATCTTCAGCAAACCTTTAAAAAGAATAAGAGTAAGCAAGAGCATACCCGTAAAAACGTTAGGTCAAGGTGTAGCCTATGGGATGGGAAGCAATGGGCTACATTTTCTTGATAAGAACATTCACGATACCCTCTTTGAAACTAGAGGACAAAGGAGGATTTAGTAGTAAATTAAGAATAGAGAGCTTAATTGAATAGAGCAATGAAGTACGTACACACCGCCCGTCACCCTCCTCAAATTAGGCTGCCAATAACATACCTAATAATTATTAATAAGCCTATGAGAGGAGACAAGTCGTAACAAGGTAAGCATACTGGAAAGTGTGCTTGGATTATCATAACGTAGCTTAAACCCAATAAAGCATCTGGTCTACACCCAGAAGATTCCAAACCCACCGGACATTATGAACTAGTCCTAGCCCTATAAACCTAAAAATTAAACTATTTCACTAAATAAAACAAACCATTTAACAATTAAAGTATCGGAGAGAGAAACTTTATTCAAAGGAGCTATAGAGACAGTACCGTAAGGGAAAGATGAAAGATAAACTAAAGTAAGAAAAAGCAAAGATTAAACCTTTTACCTTTTGCATAATGAACTAACTAGAACAATTCTAACTAAGAGCACTGAAGCTAGAAACCCCGAAACCAAACGAGCTACCTAAGAGCAATTTTATGAATGCACCCGTCTATGTAGCAGAATAGTGGGAAGACTTTTAGGTAGAGGTGAAAAGCCTAACGAGCTTGGTGATAGCTGGTTACCCAATAAAGAATTTTAGTTCAACTTTAAATTTACCTAAAGGAGTTACAACCTAAATGTAAATTTAAAATATAGCCTAAAGGGGGACAGCTCTTTAGGAATGGGAACAACCTTTAGTAGAGAGTAAGATAAAAACATTCTAACCATAGTGGGCTTAAAAGCAGCCATCAATAAAGAAAGCGTTCAAGCTCAACACTTAATAATTTCCAATACCTAACATCTTATCAACCTCCTACACTTATAATTGGGTTAATCTATTAATAAATAGAAGAAATACTGTTAGTATGAGTAACAAGAATAATATTCTCCATGCACAAGCCTATAACAACCCGGATGACCATTGTTAGTTAACATAAATGAAAGTTTATTAAACCTCCTATAAACTTACTTTCCCCCATAATGTTAATCCAACACAGGCGTGCTTTAAGGAAAGATTAAAAGGAATAAAAGGAACTCGGCAAACACGAATCCCGCCTGTTTACCAAAAACATAACCTCTAGCATCATAAGTATTAGAGGCAATGCCTGCCCAGTGACTTAGTTTAACGGCCGCGGTATCCTGACCGTGCAAAGGTAGCATAATCACTTGTTCCTTAATTAGGGACTAGAATGAATGGCTAAACGAGGATTCAACTGTCTCTTATTCCCAATCAGTGAAATTGACCTTCCCGTGAAGAGGCGGGAATAACACAATAAGACGAGAAGACCCTGTGGAGCTTTAATCTAACTTATTAACTTATATAACTACAAACCTATTGGCCTAAAACTGTAAAAGTATAATAAGAAGATTTTGGTTGGGGTGACCTCGGAGCATAAAAAACCCTCCGAATGATTGTAGCTAAGGCCTACAAGCCAACGCACCTATAATCTAATTGACCCAAATATATTTGATCAACGGACCAAGTTACCCTAGGGATAACAGCGCAATCCTATTAGAGAGTCCATATCGACAATTAGGGTTTACGACCTCGATGTTGGATCAGGACATCCCAATGGTGCAGAAGCTATTAAAGGTTCGTTTGTTCAACGATTAAAGTCCTACGTGATCTGAGTTCAGACCGGAGCAATCCAGGTCGGTTTCTATCTATTAACGATTTCTCCCAGTACGAAAGGATAAGAGAAATGAAGCCTCCTTGACATAAGCGCTTTAAAAATAATTAATGAATACATCTCAATGTAATATATCCGTACCATCAACCCCAAGATAAGGGTTTATTAGGGTGGCAGAGCCCGGAAATTGCGTAAGACTTAAACCCTTGTTATCAGAGGTTCAAATCCTCTCCCTAATAGTGCATCTAATTAATATTATAATACTTCTAATTCCAATTCTAATTGCCATAGCCTTCCTTACATTAGTAGAACGAAAAATCCTAGGCTATATACAACTACGAAAAGGCCCAAATATCGTTGGACCTTGCGGCATTCTGCAACCATTCGCTGACGCAATAAAATTATTTATTAAGGAACCATTACGTCCACTAGCTACATCTACAACCCTATTTATTATAGCTCCAACACTGTCACTAACTCTAGCATTCAGCCTATGAATTCCTATCCCGATACCCCACCCACTAATCAATATAAACATAGGAGTACTGTTCATTTTAGCTACATCAAGTCTTTCAGTATACTCAATCCTCTGATCAGGATGAGCCTCCAACTCAAAATATTCAATATTCGGAGCTCTGCGAGCTGTAGCACAGACAATTTCATATGAAGTAACAATAGCAATCATCCTATTGTCAGTCCTACTAATAAACGGCTCCTTCTCTCTTCAAACCCTCATTACAACTCAAGAACATATATGATTACTATTTGCCTCCTGACCACTAGCTATAATATGATTCATCTCAACATTGGCCGAAACAAACCGAGCTCCTTTTGATCTTACTGAAGGGGAATCAGAATTAGTCTCAGGGTTTAACGTAGAGTATGCCGCCGGCCCATTTGCACTATTCTTCATAGCTGAGTACACTAATATTATCCTAATAAATGCCTTGTCAACCATCGTCTTCCTAGGACCATATAATAATCCAATGCACCCTGAAATATTTACTACCAACTTTATACTAAAAACATTAATTCTGACCTCCTTATTTCTATGAGTTCGAGCATCCTATCCTCGATTCCGATATGATCAACTTATGCACTTACTATGAAAAAACTTCCTACCATTAACACTAGCACTATGCATATGATATATTTCTATACCAATCTTCATAGCAAGCATTCCTCCATATACCTAGAAATATGTCTGACAAAAGAGTTACTTTGATAGAGTAAATTATAGAGGTTTAAATCCTCTTATTTCTAGAGCAATAGGAATCGAACCTACATTTCAGAATTCAAAATTCTGCGTACTACCTATGTACTACACCCTACATATACTCTACCCTATCCTAGTAAGGTCAGCTAATTAAGCTATCGGGCCCATACCCCGAAAATGTTGGTTTAAACCCTTCCCGTACTAATTAACCCTTTCACTCTCCTTATCATCTACTTCACCATTTTTTCAGGCCCAATAGTCACTATGCTCAGCTCCAGTTTCTTTCTTATATGAATTGGTTTAGAAATAAACCTACTAGCCATTATTCCCCTTATAATAAACAAATCAAACCCACGATCCATAGAAGCATCAACAAAATATTTTATTACCCAAGCAACAGCCTCAATAATCTTTTTAATATCAGTTATCTTAAACTTTAAACAAATAGGATTATGAACCTTTCAACCACAAACCAGCAACCTAACAATGACATTAATTTTCATCTCACTATCAATCAAATTAGGACTATCTCCATTTCATGCCTGACTTCCAGAAGTTACCCAAGGAATCCCATTCAACACTGGACTACTTCTACTTACCTGACAAAAAGTTGCCCCTATAACTATTTTATTCCAAATTTACCAATCTATCGATACTTATATCCTAATTTCATCAGCTATTATTTCCGTGATAGTTGGAGCATGAGGAGGATTAAACCAAACCCAAACACGAAAAATCATAGCTTACTCTTCCATTGCCCATATAGGTTGAATAATCTCTATCCTTCCATATAACCCATTACTCACTATTATCAATCTAATTATCTACATCTTACTAACACTAGCCATCTTCTCAATTCTCCATCCTTACTCTTTTTCGTCTATCAAAACAATATCATTACTATGAAACAAAGCACCCGTACTATTACCTATAATAGCTTTAATTTTATTATCAACAGGAGGTTTACCACCCATAACAGGATTTATGCCTAAATGACTTATTATTACTGAACTACTAAAAAATAACAATACAATTATAGCTACCACTATAGCCATTGCAGCCCTAATCAACTTATTCTTCTACACTCGATTAATTTACTCTACCTCATTAACTATCTTTCCAACAAATAACAACTCAAAGATATTTATCCAACAACCATCTAACAAAAAATATTTTACTTTACCATCAACAATTATCCTGGGCACCCTTACACTCCCCCTTTCTTCCTTAGCATTATAGAAGTTTAGGATAACTTAGTCCAAGGGCCTTCAAAGCCCTTAGTAAACCTGCAAGTTTAACTTCTGCGTAAGGATTGCAAGTCTACATCTTACATCTAATGAGTGCAAATCAATTACTTTAATTTAAGCTAAATCCTCCCCTAGATTGATAGGATTTAAACCTATGAAACTTCAGTTAACAGCTAAACGCCCAATAACTGGCTTCAACCTAGCTCTCCCGCCTATCAGAAAGGGGGCGGGAGAAGCCTTAGTAGAATTTGTCTTCTACACCTTCGAATTTGCAATTCGATGTGAATATCACCTTAAGACTGATAAAAAGAGGACTATAACCTCTGTCCTTAGATTTACAGTCTAATGCTTTACTCAGCCATTTTACCTATGTTCGTTAACCGTTGACTTTTCTCTACTAATCATAAAGACATCGGGACTTTATACTTAATGTTTGGTGCTTGAGCGGGAATAGTAGGAACTGCACTTAGCATCTTAATCCGAGCAGAGCTCGGCCAACCAGGAGCTTTGCTAGGAGATGATCAAATTTATAACGTAATTGTAACAGCTCACGCATTCGTTATAATTTTCTTCATGGTTATACCTATAATAATTGGTGGGTTTGGTAATTGATTAGTTCCTTTAATGATTGGAGCTCCAGACATAGCATTTCCACGTATAAATAATATGAGCTTCTGACTTCTACCTCCCTCATTCCTATTATTACTAGCTTCATCTATGGTAGAAGCAGGTGCAGGAACAGGGTGAACAGTTTATCCACCCTTAGCGGGAAATCTAGCGCATGCAGGAGCATCAGTAGATCTAACCATTTTCTCACTACATCTTGCTGGTGTATCATCTATTCTCGGGGCTATTAACTTTATTACCACAATCGTTAATATAAAACCCCCAGCTGTCACGCAATATCAAACCCCACTATTCGTTTGATCCGTCCTAATTACAGCTGTCCTATTACTTCTATCTCTTCCAGTTCTAGCTGCAGGTATTACTATGCTACTCACAGATCGAAACTTAAATACAACATTCTTTGATCCTGCTGGTGGTGGGGATCCTATCTTATACCAACATCTATTCTGATTCTTTGGACACCCAGAAGTTTATATTCTAATTCTTCCAGGATTCGGAATTATTTCTCATATTGTTACATATTATTCAGGAAAAAAAGAACCATTTGGTTATATAGGAATGGTGTGGGCAATGATGTCAATTGGATTCCTAGGATTTATCGTATGAGCTCATCACATATTTACAGTAGGACTTGATGTTGATACCCGCGCCTACTTTACATCAGCTACAATAATCATCGCTATTCCTACAGGAGTAAAAGTATTTAGCTGATTAGCAACACTCCACGGAGGTAATATTAAATGATCGCCAGCTATACTGTGAGCTTTAGGTTTTATTTTTCTTTTTACAGTTGGAGGACTAACTGGAATCGTACTATCCAACTCCTCTCTAGATATTGTACTCCACGATACTTACTACGTTGTAGCTCACTTCCACTATGTATTATCTATAGGAGCCGTTTTTGCTATTATAGCAGGTTTCGTTCACTGATTCCCATTATTCTCCGGTTACACCCTAGATGATACATGAGCAAAAGCTCACTTCGCTATTATATTTGTGGGAGTAAATTTAACATTCTTTCCTCAACACTTTCTAGGTCTGTCAGGTATACCACGACGCTACTCAGACTATCCAGATGCTTATACTACATGAAATACAGTATCCTCAATAGGATCATTTATCTCACTAACCGCAGTCCTCATCATAATTTTCATAATCTGAGAAGCCTTCTCTTCAAAACGTGAAGTGGTAACAGTAGACCATACATCAACAAATCTAGAGTGACTTCACGGTTGCCCTCCCCCATATCATACATTTGAAGAACCAACTTTCGTGAAAGTAAAATAAGAAAGGAAGGATTCGAACCCCCTAAAATTGGTTTCAAGCCAACTCCATAACCTCTATGTCTTTCTCCATGAGATATTAGTAAAATTCATTACATAACTTTGTCAAAGTTAAATTATAGGTTAATCTCTATATATCTTAAATGGCTTATCCGTCTCAATTAGGCTTACAAGATGCTACATCACCTATTATAGAAGAATTAATAAATTTTCATGATCATACTCTAATAATTGTATTTCTTATTAGCTCACTAGTTTTATATATTATTACGCTTATGCTCAGTACTAAACTTACCCACACAAGCACAATAGATGCTCAAGAAGTAGAGACTATTTGGACTATTTTACCAGCAGCAATCCTTATTCTAATTGCTCTTCCATCTCTGCGAATCCTTTATATAATAGATGAGATTAACAACCCAGTTCTTACAGTAAAAACAATAGGCCATCAATGATACTGAAGCTATGAATATACGGACTATGAAGATCTATGCTTCGACTCTTATATAGTCCCAACAAATGACCTTAAACCAGGAGATTTACGACTACTCGAAGTTGACAATCGAGTTGTTCTGCCCATAGAACTGCCTATTCGTATATTAATCTCCTCTGAAGACGTACTTCACTCATGAGCTGTGCCATCCCTAGGACTTAAAACAGACGCAATCCCAGGACGTCTGAATCAAGCAACTATTTCCTCAAATCGTCCAGGACTATACTACGGCCAATGCTCAGAAATCTGTGGCTCAAACCACAGTTTTATACCTATCGTGTTAGAAATAGTACCCCTAAAACATTTCGAGACCTGATCTGTATCAATAATCTAGTCTCATTGTGAAGCTTAGAGCGTTAACCTTTTAAGTTAAAGTTAGAGACTTAACATCTCCACAATGACATGCCACAATTAGAGACTTCCACATGGTTTACAACTGTCTTAGCTTCTTCTATCACCCTATTCGTTTTAATTCAAATAAAAATCTCACTTCACAACTTCTACAAAAACCCCTCTAACAAGTACCTGAAGCTGCATAAATCAACAAACCCTTGAGAACAAAAATGAACGAAAATCTATTCTCCTCTTTCATTACCCCAACTCTAATAGGATTACCTATTGTTATTGTTATTATTATGTTCCCACTTGTCATAATAACATCATCAAAACGCTTAGTAAGTAATCGCCTCCATACCTTCCAACAATGACTAATTAAACTAACTACTAAGCAAATAATAACTATTCACTCACCTAAAGGACGAACTTGATCTCTAATACTGGCATCATTAATCATCTTTATTGGTTCAACAAACTTGCTAGGCTTATTACCCCATACATTTACACCTACAACTCAGCTATCTATAAATCTAGGTATAGCTATTCCTCTATGAGCTGGAGCTGTAATCCTGGGATTCCGACACAAAATGAAAGATTCACTTGCCCACTTTCTTCCACAAGGGACCCCTATCACACTTATCCCAATACTAATTATCATTGAAACAATTAGCCTATTTATTCAACCCATAGCTTTAGCAGTACGCTTGACAGCCAATATTACCGCAGGACACTTACTTATACACTTAATTGGAGGAGCCACTTTAGTATTAACCACAATTAGCCCACCAACTGCTATAATTACATTTATTATCTTAACTCTCCTGACTATTTTAGAATTTGCTGTAGCCCTAATTCAGGCCTATGTATTCACACTTCTAGTAAGTCTATACCTACATGATAATACATAATGACCCACCAAACACATGCATATCACATGGTAAACCCAAGCCCATGACCCCTTACTGGGGCTTTCTCAGCCCTTTTACTGACCTCAGGTCTAGTAATATGATTTCATTATAATTCACTTACTATCCTCTATATTGGTTTCTTAACAAATACACTAACCATATATCAATGATGACGAGATATTGTACGAGAGGGTACGTACCAAGGACATCATACTCCAATTGTACAAAAAGGACTTCGATACGGAATAATCTTATTCATTGTATCAGAAATTTTCTTTTTCGCTGGTTTCTTCTGAGCCTTTTATCACTCCAGCCTAGTACCCACACATGACCTAGGTGGATGCTGACCTCCAACAGGTATTACCCCACTTAACCCCCTTGAAGTACCCTTACTAAACACATCTGTCCTACTGGCATCAGGAGTCTCCATTACATGAGCTCATCATAGTCTCATAGAAGGAAAACGAAATAACATAAACCAGGCATTACTTATTACAATCATTTTAGGTGTATATTTCACTGCTTTACAAGCATCAGAGTACTTAGAAACAACCTTTTCTATCTCTGACGGAATCTATGGATCTACATTCTTCATAGCAACAGGCTTTCATGGACTACACGTAATTATTGGTACAACATTCCTTACAGTATGTCTACTTCGACAATTAAAATTCCATTTTACATCAAAACATCACTTTGGGTTTGAAGCTGCAGCATGGTATTGACACTTTGTAGATGTTGTATGGCTATTCCTTTACGTATCAATCTATTGATGAGGCTCTTACTTTCTTAGTATACTAAGTACAACTGACTTCCAATCAGTTAGATCCAATTACATTTGGGAGAAAGTAATAAACTTAATACTAGCTATCTCAATCAATATTATTCTATCCCTGACACTTATCTCAATCGCATTCTGACTGCCACAACTAAACATTTATACAGAAAAAGCAGGACCTTACGAATGCGGATTTGATCCTATAAGCTCCGCACGTTTACCTTTTTCCATAAAATTCTTTCTAGTGGCTATTACCTTCCTTTTATTTGACCTGGAAATCGCACTTCTTCTTCCTCTTCCATGAGCTATTCAATCCCTAACCATTAAAATAATGTTAGTTATCTCCTTCCTATTCCTATCTGTCCTAGGACTAGGCCTAGCCTATGAATGAAAACAAAACGGACTAGAATGAACAGAATAGTCATGGTAATTAGTTTAATAAAAATTAATGATTTCGACTCATTAGATTATGATATAAATCATAATTACCAACATGATAACCACAGTCGTCAATATTGTACTAGCTTACACTTTTTCCCTAATCGGGACTGTGGTATTTCGATCCCATTTAATATCAACACTTCTATGTTTAGAAGGAATGATACTCTCTCTATTTATCATAACAACAATTACTTCTCTTAATACACACTCCATAATTATATACTCAAACCCTATCGTGATTCTGGTGTTTGCAGCATGCGAAGCCGCAGTAGGCTTGGCCTTACTTGTAGTAGTATCAAACACTTACGGGACAGATTATGTCAACAACCTTAATCTCCTACAATGTTAAAAATCATCACGCCGTCCTTAATACTCCTACCTTTAACTTGACTGTCGTCTAGTAAGAACGTATGAATTAATGTTACAACACATAGCTTCTTAATCAATATTTTAGCTATAACAACCTTATGACAAATAAGTGAAGCTGGAATTGGATTTTCTCCAATATTCTATACTGATCCTCTATCTTCATCATTAACTATATTAGTCATCTGACTCCTTCCATTAATACTAGTAGCCAGTCAAAATCACATTAAAAAGGAAACTGAGTTAAACAAAAAACTTTACATTTCTATACTAATTATACTCCAGATTCTTTTAATCGCCACATTCACAGCAAATGAGTTCATATTATTCTATATTTTATTTGAAGCTACACTAATTCCTACCCTTGTAATTATTACACGATGAGGGAATCAAACAGAACGACTAAATGCAGGCCTTTACTTTCTATTTTATACACTAGTAGGATCTATTCCACTATTAATTGCCTTAATCTCCATTCACTCTTCACTAGGGTCATTAAATATTCTATTTTTAACCCTATCTAATTCTACACTAAATCAATCATGATCAAGTCACATTCTATGATTAGCATGTATAATAGCCTTTATAATCAAAATACCATTATATGGAGTTCACCTATGACTTCCTAAAGCCCATGTAGAAGCTCCTATTGCAGGGTCAATAATCCTAGCAGCAATTCTCTTAAAACTAGGAGGTTACGGAATGATACGAATATCAATTATTCTAGACCCATTAACAAAGTCTATAGCCTATCCATTTATTATATTATCACTATGAGGAATAATTATAACTAGTTCAATCTGCCTACGACAAACAGACTTAAAATCGCTCATTGCCTACTCCTCAGTTAGTCACATAGCGTTAGTAATCGCAGCTATTATAATCCAAACACCATGAAGCTTTATAGGGGCCTCAGCACTAATAATTGCCCACGGACTAACATCATCCCTACTATTTTGCCTAGCTAACACTAACTACGAACGAATTCATAGCCGTACCATAATCATAGCACGAGGACTCCAAACAGCTTTTCCTCTGATAGCCTTATTTTGATTCTTAGGAAGCTTGACTAACCTAGCCCTACCACCATCAATTAACTTAATTGGAGAACTATTAATCTCTGTCTCCTTATTCTCATGATCAAACCTCAGCATCTTACTAGTAGGAGTTAATATTCTCATCACAGCTCTGTACTCACTATATATACTAATTACTACCCAACGAGGAAAAATAACATCACATATAATTAATCTTCAGCCCTCTCACACTCGAGAGCTTACTTTGATAATGCTTCATGTAGCACCACTCATTCTATTAATAATTAATCCCAAACTTGCCATAGGCAATACCCTATGTAAATAAAGTTTATTAAAACGTCAGACTGTGAATCTGGAAACAGGGGATAAAATCCCCTTATTTACCAAGAAAGAATTCAAGAGCTGCTAACTCATGTTACCGTGTTTAAAATCACGGCTTTCTTACTTTTATAGGATAGTAGTAATCCATTGGTCTTAGGAACCAAAAAGTTGGTGCAACTCCAAATAAAAGTAATTAACACTATTACATCCACCATTTTACTTATCTTTCTTCTACTAACCCTACCTATTATGATAACCATATCTGACTTCTACAAAAAAACTAACTTTCCAACACATGTTACTTCTATAATTAAACTCACTTTTTTATTAAGTCTAATCCCACTGTGCATTCTATTTCACTCTAATACTGAAATTCTAATTACCAACTGGCACTGAGTCACTATCAACACTATTAAGCTTTCTGTTAATCTAAAATTTGACTTCTTCTGTATCATGTTTCTACCAGTTTCACTCTTCGTTACATGATCTATCATAGAATTTTCCTCATGATATATGCACTCAGACCCTAACTTAAACCGATTTATTAAGTATTTACTTATATTTCTTATTACTATAATTATTTTAACTTCTGCTAACAATATGTTTCAACTGTTTATTGGCTGAGAAGGGGTAGGAATTATATCATTCCTACTTATTGGCTGATGGCACGGACGACAAGACGCTAACACTGCAGCCCTACAAGCAATCCTGTATAATCGCATCGGTGACATTGGCTTTATTACCACAATAGCCTGACTTTGCTTAAATAACAATTCATGAGAGTTTCAACAAATCCTTATAATAGAAAACAAAAGTCTAATCCCACTTCTAGGTCTACTAGTAGCAGCAACAGGAAAATCTGCACAATTTGGCCTTCATCCTTGACTTCCTTCAGCTATAGAAGGCCCTACACCAGTCTCAGCACTACTACACTCTAGCACTATGGTAGTAGCAGGAATCTTTCTACTAATTCGATTCCATCCTATAATCTCAAATAACAATACTGCCCTAACTATAATATTATGCCTAGGCTCACTAACAACTCTATTTACAGCAATCTGCGCCCTTACTCAAAATGATATTAAAAAAATTGTGGCCTTCTCAACATCAAGTCAACTAGGCCTGATAATAGTAACCTTAGGGATCAATCAGCCACACTTAGCCTTCTTGCATATCTGCACCCATGCATTCTTTAAAGCTATATTATTCTTATGTTCTGGATCTATTATCCACAGTTTAAACGACGAACAAGACATTCGAAAAATAGGAGGATTACTAAAACCCCTCCCATTCACCTCATCATGTTTGATTATTGGAAGCCTCGCCCTAACAGGGATCCCATTCCTGACTGGATTTTATTCAAAAGATTTAATTATCGAAGCCGCAAATACCTGCTATACAAACGCCTGAGCCCTACTAATTACACTACTAGCCACTTCCCTCACGGCAGTATACAGCCTACGAATTATTTTTTTCGCCTTAATATCAAAACCACGATTCCCACCCTTAATTATTATAAACGAGAACAACCCCATACTTGTAAATCCTATTAAGCGTCTAGCTTTAGGAAGCATTTTTGCAGGATTTATTATCTCAAACAATATTCCAATCTCCTCCGTCCAAATTATAACCATACCATGATATTTAAAAACTACAGCTATTCTAGTTACTATCATAGGATTCTCCATCGCATTAGAGCTAAATAACTTAACCTATAATCTTAAACTAAATATACAATCACCACAAAACATATTCTCAACTTCACTTGGATACTTTACACTTATTATTCACCGCGTACTACCAATAAAATACTTAACAATAAGTTTTAACACAGCTTTAACTACATTAGATTTAACATGACTTGAAAAAGCAATTCCTAAAACTATCTCATTATCAAACTACAAAACATCGCAAACTATTACTAACCAAAAAGGTCTTATTAAACTATATTTTATATCCTTCTTAATTTCCCTACTGACAATCCCAATCTTACTTATTAATTTCCACGAGTAATCTCAATAATAATAAATACACCTATAAGTAAGGTCCATCCAGAAACAACCATTAATCAAGCTGAGCAGCTATATAATGCGGCTACACCAGCCCCACCTTCACCTATTAATCCAAGTTCATCACCATCATAAATCACTCAACCGCCTATATCATTAAAACTTAGAATCAATTCTACACCTTCATAATACTTAGTAACAAATGTTATCCCTAATTCCATAAACATACTTATCGCTAAGACCCCAAATACTAATCAACTAGAAACTCAAGTCTCAGGATATTCTTCAGCTGACATGGCGGTTGTATATCCAAATACAACTATCATCCCACCTAAATAAATTAAAAACACCATTAAGCCCAAAAATGATCCACCAAACCCTAATACTGCTAAACAACCAGCACACCCACTAATGATTAAACACATACCCCCATAAATAGGTGAAGGCTTCAAAGATGTAGCCATACAACCTAATGCAATAAATGAACTCAAAATGAAAATGTATTCTGTCATAATTTCTACATAGATTGTACCTATGACTAATGACATGAAAAATCATCGTTGTAATTCAACTATAGAAACTCTAATGACAATCATACGCAAAAAACACCCACTAATAAAAATTATTAATCACGCATTCATTGACCTACCAGCCCCTTCAAACATTTCATCCTGATGAAACTTCGGATCCTTAATTGGACTTTGTCTAATTACCCAAATCCTAACAGGGTTATTCCTAGCTATACATTACACATCAGATACAACTACAGCATTTTCATCAGTAACTCATATCTGCCGAGATGTTAATTACGGTTGACTCATCCGCTACCTTCACGCTAATGGAGCCTCAATATTCTTTATCTGCCTATTCATACACGTGGGTCGAGGAGTTTATTATGGATCCTACACTATAGTAGAAACCTGAAATGTAGGAATTGTCCTTCTATTCGCAGTTATAGCAACAGCATTTATAGGTTACGTCCTTCCATGAGGTCAAATATCATTCTGAGGAGCTACAGTTATTACTAATCTTCTTTCAGCTATCCCTTATATAGGTACAACCCTAGTTGAATGAATCTGAGGAGGCTTCTCTGTAGACAAAGCTACTCTGACTCGATTCTTCGCATTCCACTTTATTCTACCATTTATTATCGCTGCTCTAGCTATAGTTCACCTATTGTTCCTTCACGAAACAGGCTCTAATAATCCAACAGGTTTAAACTCTGATGCTGACAAAATCCCATTCCACCCTTACTACACAATTAAAGACCTGTTGGGGGCCCTTCTGCTATTGATTGCTCTCATGACTTTAGTATTGTTTTTCCCTGATATTTTAGGAGACCCAGATAATTACACTCCTGCAAATCCACTTAATACTCCCGCACACATTAAACCAGAATGATACTTTCTATTCGCCTACGCTATCTTACGATCTATTCCTAATAAACTAGGAGGAGTTCTAGCCCTTATCCTTTCAATCCTAATTCTCGCTACTTTACCACTACTACATACATCTAAACTTCGAACTATAATTTTCCGACCTATCACACAAACCATGTATTGACTATTAGTAGCAGACCTTCTCCTCCTTACATGAATTGGAGGTCAACCAGTTGAATACCCGTTTATCATTATTGGACAAATCGCTTCAGTCGCATACTTTTCCATTATTGTCATCTTCATACCGATCGCCAGCATAATTGAAGACAGTGTATTAAAATTTACTTAATGTCCTAATAGTATAAAAATTACTCTGGTTTTGTAAACCAGAAATGAAGAATTAATCTTCTTAGGACAATGTCAAGAAGGAAGGCTTAACCTTCGTCGTCAGCGCCCAAAGCTGATGTTCTTATTAAACTACTTCTTGTACATCAACTTCTAGTACATAAATTTATCTAGTCCATAATACATTAATGTATATCGTGCATTAAATTATATTCCCCTAGCATATAAGCATGTATTATTTAATTAATGTATTTAAACATCTTATGTAAAATCCACATAAATTATTTACAACATGTATTTCCATCAATACTATATATTAATGTTATTCCAAATATCTGCGTTATCATACATACACCATTAAGTCATAACCCTGCTCTTCCATATGTCTATCCCCGCCCCCATCTGGTCTAACACATCTACCATCCTCCGAGAAACCAGCAACCCGCCCACCTCTGCCCCTCTTCTCGCTCCGGGCCCATTACAACTTGGGGGTGACTAACCTGAAACTTTACCAGGCATCTGGTTCTTTCTTCAGGGCCATAAAATGCATCATCGTCCATACGTTCCCCTTAAATAAGACATCTCGATGGTACGGGTCTAATCAGCCCATGCCCAACATAACTGTGGTCTCGTGCCTTTGGTATCTTTTATTTTTCGGTATGCTGTGACTCACCATAGCCGTCAAGGCATGAAGGTCAACTTATTCGTGTAGCTGGACTTCTCTATTCAAGTGTCATTTATCCACATATACTATCCCCAAAGACATACTATTCAATGCTTTCTTCGGACATACGTTGAATTTATACTAGATTTTCAAGTCAAACCCCCCCTCCCCCACTGATAATTATTATCTCTGACAAACCCCAAAACCAGAGATTTAAATATCAGACCTCCCCGCCATTCTAGTAATGCACCAAACATGACTTGAATTTCAATAAGTGTAAAATTGACCATAACCAGCTAAAATTCCTGTAAACACCTAGCCTAGATTTAATATACAAGTGGGTGACGGGCATAAATAC